TGACTCCTCTTAACTGAGATAGGGGACTTCTGCTTAAAATAGGATAGGAATCGATTTTATTTCACAATACATATTGAGGGAAGTGGGTCATACTTAAAAAGTAGTCCTTTTGACTTTCTTTTCAACTCTTTTCTATCGAATCTTTTTTCTATTTTTTTTTGCTCGGCTAGCCTATCTAGCCGAGCAATTCTCCCTTCTGAGACAAAAAAGCCAGGCAAACCCAATAAAGTAAAGAAAAAATGGATTCACCGAGCAAAAGGAGAGAGAGGGATTCGAACCCTCGATAGTTCTTTGTTCCGAACTATACCGGTTTTCAAGACCGGAGCTCTCAACCACTCGGCCATCTCTCCAAAAGACAATTTCTATTTTACTTTTACCGAATAGAACATGACCATGTGAGTTAATACCAGCACTATGTATAAAAAGATATAAAGTACTCTCGACGTCATGTCCGAACAAAAGTGGTAAAAAGTCGGAAATATGTCATATACAATCAATGGATTCAGGGTAGTAAAATCCCTCTATGATGCATTTTATTCAAATTTTTTGGCTGATAGAGGAATCAAATGGTATAGTTATTTTTTTTTGGTAGCTTGGAGGATTAGAAACATGACTATTGCTTTCCAACTGGCTGTTTTTGCATTAATTGCTACTTCATCAATCTTACTGATTAGTGTACCCGTTGTATTTGCTTCTCCTGATGGTTGGTCGAGTAACAAAAATGTTCTATTTTCTGGTACATCATTGTGGATTGGATTAGTCTTTATGGTAGGTATCCTCAATTCTCTTATCTCTTGAATCTATTCGTTCCAGATCCAACAAGAAAACGACCCCTCCCACGAGTTTTTTTGTTTTCCTTATTTGTATTTTGGAGACTTATAGTCAATTTGAATCTGTCTCACAACCCCAAAAACCAAAAAGAAAAAATTCGTGGGAGGGGGCAAACTTCTGGAACTTGAATGAAAAAAAAATCAGAATAATAATTCTATTAATATAATTAATAGAATTCTAATAGAATAGAATTTTAATTTCTATTCGACTTTAAAAGAAATCTATTAATAATAAATATTAAATAGAAATTAAATAAGAAATTGATTATAGAATTTTTAATATAAAAAAAATATTCAATAACAATCATTAATATATTTAATATAATAATAATAATATTTCATTTTAATTTGCTATTCGCTTTTATTAAATAAAAAAATGGGTTTTGAATTGTTTGAATTGGTTGGGTGGTGGAATTTGATGGAATCACCCTGAAGAGAGTATCCGGCCTAACTCTGGATAAACATTATACGGACATTTTACCGAAAAAAAATGCGGATATAGTCGAATGGTAAAATTTCTCTTTGCCAAGGAGAAGACGCGGGTTCGATTCCCGCTATCCGCCCCAAGTAAAATAATATATTTAATAGAATAAAAGATTCACTTTCACTATAGTTGACCGTGATGGTATAGTGGTTCTATCTTTCCAACCCAACAGAAAAAGAAAAGTGTTAATTAATTACTAGTTAACAAAATCAAACCAAATTTTTTTGTCAAAAAACATAGAAAATGTTGCGGAGACGGGATTTGAACCCGTGACCTCAAGGTTATGAGCCTTGCGAGCTACCAAACTGCTCTACCCCGCGCTCACGATGAAGAAAAGAACTGGGAACTAATGAACAAACAAGGATTGAATGCGCCCCTCTTCCATATCTGTACAAATAGAATAGCCTATTTATACAGAATGGTAAAGGGGCACCTCTATGATCTGTGATCATAAAAATAAAGAGAAAAGGGGATATTTTAATCCTTACCAACTTGATCTTGTTGCCCCCGGCAACAAACATGCGTGAACCATTTCACGAAGTATGTGTCCGGATAGTCCAAAGTCTCGATAGTTAGCTCTCGATTTTCCGGTCGAAAAACAACGTCGATGAAGACGGGTAGGTGCACTATTACGTGGTGGGGATTGTAACTTTACATGAATTTTCCATTTTTCACTCAACGACGGAACTTTGTTTATTTCTTTTTTTGAGGATCGCCGAATCCAATGATATTTTTGTTCCAATTTTTGCCTTTTCTTCTCCCTATGAATCAAACTTTTCTTTGCCATAATCGTTAAGTTTCTATTATTATCAATGATAGAAGTCGGATCCTAGATGTAGAAATATAGCTGTAGGAATATAAGAAGGCATATACCCTTCCCCATTGAAAGAAATGATATTATCGCGCAGATACAAGACAGAAAGAATTAACCAAATTTACCCGATGTAGAGGCAATTAAAAAAGCCGCATAAGTGAATATATAACCTACAGAAAAGTGAGCTAATCCAACCAATCTTGCTTGTACAATAGAAAGGGCTACTGGTTTATCTCTCCATCGAATCAAATTAGCCAACGGTGTGCGTTCGTGAGCCCATGCTAAAGTTTCAATCAATTCTTGCCAATACCCGCGCCAGGAAATTAAGAACATAAATCCAGTAGCCCAAACAAGATGTCCAAATAAGAACAT